AGGAAATAGCATAGTATTGTCCGATTCACAGGGATACATGGAAGTGTCTTTATTGTCAAAATGAGTACTAAAGGATCGCATCAGATTTCGTATATTCCCATCAATTTGATATATCTTCTTCGAAAAAAGGGAAACCTTTTTATTATTATTCATTACTGAGAAAAGTACATTTTTGTTAACTGGTTTCGGTCCTTCTTTTCCCCATATAGATATTGAAGAGAACGAGCTATTTTTAGTGCCACTGTAATTTTGAAACCGAACGTGTAAATGCCCCTCAAAAGTAAGTAAATACATCCGAAACATATAAAATGCAGTTAATCCTGCTGTGGAACAGGCTATTATCGCGAAAATCGGTGAATACAACCAACTATCATTAAGAATTTCATCTTTGGACCAAAAACAAGCAAGAGGTGGAATACCACAAAGAGAAAGTGTACCTAATAAAAAAGTAGTTTTTGTAATTGGCACATATTTGGTTAAACCACCCATAAGAACCATGTTCTGACTTTTATCTGGAGAATATCCAACAATGGGTTCCATTGAATGAATAATCGATCCGGATCCTAAAAACAATAATGCTTTCGAATAGGCATGAGTGATTAAATGGAATAAAGCAGCTCGATAAGAACCTATCCCTGGAGCTAACATAATATAACCCAATTGAGACATTGTAGAATAGGCTAAACTTCTCTTAATGTCTTTTTGAGCAAGAGCTAAAGTAGCTCCTAATAGTACCGTTATTATACCTAGCAAAGAAATGAGATTCATTATGTAAGGTATGGCTGTGAAAAGGGGAAGAAGCCGAGCGACAAGAAAAATTCCCGCTGCTACCATAGTAGCAGCATGTATAAGAGCCGAAATAGGAGTGGGCCCCTCCATGGCATCAGGTAACCATACATGAAGGGGAAATTGTGCGGATTTAGCAACTGCACCAAGGAATAATAGGGAGGCACACAGAGTAGCAAATAAAGAATTGACCCCATTATTATGGATCAAGTTATTGAAGATTTCGAACAAATCCCGAAATTCCAAACTACCTGTTATCCAATAAAAACCTAAGATTCCTAATAATAAACCAAAATCCCCTACACGATTAGTTACAAACGCTTTTTGACAAGCATTGGCTGCAATTGGTCGTGTGAACCAAAAACCTATTAATAGATACGAACACATTCCCACCAGTTCCCAAAAAATATGAATTTGTATCAAATTGGAACTAGTAACTAATCCCAACATAGAAGTATTGGAAAAACTCATATAAGCAAAAAATCTCAAATATCCTTGATCATGAGACATATAATTGTCACTATAAATAAGAACCATGATTCCAACAGTAGTGATTAGTATTGACATAATAGAAGTAAGTGGGTCGATCAAGTGGCCGAACTCTAAATAAAAATCATTATTGATGGTCCAAGAACATAGAAATTGATAGATAGAACTGCCATTGATTTGCTGAATAGACAGATCGGCCGAAAAAACCATAACTATACTTAGCAATGAAACACTAGGAAAAGCCCACATACGACGAAGATTTTTTGTTGCAGTCGGAACAAGCAGAAGTCCCCATCCTATTGACATAGTAACTGGAAGTGGAACGAAAGGTATGATCCATGCATATTGATATGTATGTTCCATAAGAAAATAAAACTTTTTTGATTCTTATTAATTGTTTCCGATTCACCAGCTCTTCTCTCTTTCGGAAGTCAAATAAATAAATAAAAATCAAGATAGAAAAGAACTCAAATAGGATTTTGAATTCTTAATTATTCCGATTCTTTCCCAAATATCGTATTGAATAAAAAGAAATTTAAATCAAGAAGTTACAATTGTTCAAATGACCAAGTCACTGGTTAAAACTGACCATTTAGTTATTAACTAAGATATTTATTAAGATAAAGAAAGAATATGAGATTTTCAATCATTCCACTATTACGGCGATTGATATCCATATAGTAAATAGTAAGGAAAAGGAATGACACCAAAAAAAGTAAAAGTACTCTATTGGGATATGGATCATAGAATCCGCCAATAACTCGACCCAATAAAATACTAGTTATTTTAGTTAGTTTATTCGGAGTCATTAATTAATTCATTGTAGAACTGATTGATTGGCTTCTATTCCAATAAAACAAACTTATGTTTATAGGAAATCCTATGATACTCGTCACTTCGCATAGAACTAAAATAAGAGATTACTAAAATTACCTTTATCAAGTAATGTATCGTTTAACAGATTAACTACCAATCTCATTTTCATTTAAATTATGAGTACTCTATCCTCGAGCTTGATCAATTAATAGAAAAATTTTACATTATTATTTTCTTAAATTAGGTAAGGATTCTTAAGCTTTTCGATTTATTCAATGTAAGACGACGAGATATAAATAGACTGAGATTGAGATATGAATTGGAACCCTTTTTGATTCTTATCAACAACAACCGGTTCGATTTCTATGGTAGCGGACCTCATAGACATAGATCGGAATGAAGATATGAAGGTACAAATTAGTACGAATTCTTCTTTCTTCGGGCATTGTATGTAATAGAGATGTGGAACAAAAAAAAATTCCTTTGAAAATCACATCGTTTTTCTTTTTTCTATTTCTTTTTTTTATCCCTAGTGTACTCTATGTGATGCGCACGTATCTATATTTTTGTATGTTATGAAGGAAGTATCCGCTATGGAATAAATATAGATAATGAATAGCAAGAACGATCCATTTTGAACAATACATGTCTTTCACATCCAACTATAAAAGTAACTTCTTTATTTTAAAATGGCGGTTCCAAAGAAACGTACTTCTATCTCAAAAAAGCGTATTCGTAGAAATATTTGGAAGAAAAAGGGATATTGGGCGGCGGTAAAAGCTTTATCTTTAGCTAAATCTATTTCTACCGGGCATTCAAAAAGTTTTTTTGTGCGACAAAAAACAAGTAATAAAGCTTTGGAATAATCTGAATCGACATGACTCGATGAATTGGATGATTTATAAGATGAATAATTCACATTAACTAATGTTTTGAACTCATCTATATGAGATAGAACTGAACCGGCTGTTGTGGTATGTAGAATAAGAATTATTCTGTCTATTGGGTTCTAAGAACGGTACTATTTCTTTTTTGTTGTTTGAAAAACAACAACAAAAAAGAAATAGTTAAACACAAAATACAAGGTTTCACTTTTCATTATAGTGGATTTTGATAATTCGCGAGATGGGGGTTGTTATTTCCCCCCCCCCCCCMAAAAAAAAAAAATCTTTTTTTTAGGAAGAAGTTTATTCGATTATGTATCTCCAATAGTTATACATCATTAAGATTTTTGGAAGATCTGAAACAAGTATGAACGACAGTAGTAAAAATGAATGGATCCTTGAAACTAATTGATTGAAATATATATTTTCAGACTTTGCTTTGTAACTCTCCGAATCACTACATAGATTCCCTCTTGTTTCGACCCAATCAATAAAAACTCCCCGGATCCCCTTTAGGTCGATATTTATGTACGAAGAATAAGTCAATCTTCCTTAATCCAAAATAGATCCTATGTTTGGACCGTAGGATCGATCAATCTATTTTATATAGAATATACTTTATTTATAAGTAAAGTACATAGCGTAGAATTCCAATAGAGATTGAAACTCTTTTGTTTTATGTGCAGCCCAATACCTAATTGGTTCGGTAAATCCTCACACGAATTATGTATACAATGAGGATCCCAACCATTAATACAGTTTTGATACCAAACTATCTAAATATTTATAGAAATTCCTTGGATGTAGTTATCCAATTGTGGTACATAAAAAATCCTATTTATTTTCTTTTGTTCAGTGAAAAATGAATCTTTTTTCATTTCCGATCCATGAAATCAGATAAATGAGAAATGAATCATCAAAAAATGATATAAAAAAAGGGACAATTCTTAGTTCTAGACCTCAACTGAGGACATAACCATCTAGTTCCAACTGTTCCAGAAGAACTTATACTACGTGAAAGCCTGTTGTTAAAAATGACACCATACCGGGATACTAAGGATTATTGAAGTTCAAATATTCATTTGAACGAGTCTTTATTCATCGATTCTAACGTTTCCTAAAATATATTGCATTGAATCTTTCAATCTCGACGATTGAACATCATATGGGCTATTATTATTTCGATCAAGCCGCCATGGTGAAATCGGTAGACACGCTGCTCTTAGGAAGCAGTGCTAGAGCATCTCGGTTCGAGTCCGAGTGGCGGCATCCTCTAAAAAGGATACATTAGATCCTATAATGAATTTAATTCGGAATTTACATTCCGTAATTGAGGGACCCCTCTTTTTTTTTAATGATTTTTTTTTATGATATTTGCGACTTTAGAACATATATTCACTCACATCTCTTTTTCGATCATTTCAATTGTCATTACGATTTATTTGGTGACTTTATTAGTCCATGAAATCGTAGGACTATGTGATCCGTCAGAAAAAGGCATGATAGCCACTTTTTTCTGTATAACAGGATTATTAGTTACTCGTTGGATTTATTCGAGGCATTTCCCGTTAAGTGATTTATATGAATCATTAATGTTCCTTTCATGGAGTTTCTCCATTATTCATATGGTTCCTAAAATAGGGAACCATAAAAATGATTTAAGCGCAATAACCGCGCCAAGCGCTATTTTTACCCAAGGCTTTGCCACTTCGGGTCTTTCAACTGAAATGCATCAATCCGCAATATTAGTGCCTGCTCTACAATCCCAGTGGTTAATGATGCACGTAAGTATGATGTTATTGAGCTATGCAGCTCTTTTATGTGGATCGTTATTATCAGTAGCTCTTTTAGTCATTACATTTCGAAAAAACATAGGTATTTTTGGCAAAAGCAATCATTTACTAATTGGGTCATTTTCCTTTGATGAGATCCACTACTTAAATGAAAAAAGAAATGTTTTACAAAACACGTCTTTTCTTTCATTTCGAAATTATCACAGGTATCAATTGACTCAGCGATTGGATC